GAGAAAAGAGTGAAAAAGAGGAGAAAAGAGTGAATTCTTCTTTCCGCGGAATAGAATTGGGAAAATGAAAAGAATTTCATGTTCCCTCCCTTCTTACGTATTAATATATAGAATAATGAAAATCTATAATAGAAATGTTGCATATTTCTATATCTATATCTCCCGAGAACCTCCTTTTTTTTACTATGAATCCCTGTTGGATCGGATTCTAACGAATCCTTAGGGAACTCGTAAGAAACTCTTTATTATAAGATAAGGACGGGAGAACAAGAATAAAAAAGCGGATTATCATACATATATTTTGTGTAGAAAGATGAATAGGTACACTTATTTAGTTCTACATTCCTTGCACTTATTATATACTTATAATAAATATACTTATCATAAGATATATTTCTAACAAGTACAAATTTCTAACAAGTACAAATATTAAATCGAGGCACCTATTCTATGACAGATTTCAATTTACCCTCTATTTTTGTGCCTTTAGTGGGCCTAGTATTTCCGGCAATTGCAATGGCTTCTTTATCTCTTCATGTTCAAAAAAACAAGATTGTTTAGATCCGATGGGATCAAATCTCATCAATTTATTTTAACACTTGGACTTGGATCATAATACAGATATCTTTTAGTGGAATAGGGTACGGTACGACATGTGACTCCCTCCGAGCACAAATAAAAAAGCTGTTATTGTTATGCATGCAGATCCATGATATATGGATAAATGCATGTATATTATATGTGGGTATAGCTGTTTTTGTTTTCAAATAGATCAGCGAATATCTGAAATAGAAAGTCAATGTATCTATATGTATATAGATATACATAGTGGGATCATATGAAGGGGATGTTATTATTTTATATCTAACCAATTCGATGAATTACTCCTAATGGTTTACATCATAATAGTGCTAGTTGATGAGAGTTACTTCGGGGTCAAAACAAAAAAAAAAGTAAAGTCAAATTCATTTGGCTTATTCTATTATCTCAATTGCAATAGAATGCAACTGGATCGAGTATGAACTGGCAATCCGAACGTATATGGATAGAACTTGTAACGGGGTCTCGAAAAACAAGTAATTTCTGCTGGGCCTGTATCCTTTTTTTAGGTTCACTAGGATTCTTATTGGTTGGAACTTCCAGTTATCTTGGTAGAAATCTGATATCCGTATTTCCCTCTCAGGAAATCCTTTTTTTTCCCCAAGGAATCGTGATGTCTTTCTATGGGATCGCTGGTCTGTTCATTAGTTCCTATTTGTGGTGCACAATTTCGTGGAATGTAGGTAGTGGTTATGATCTTTTTGATAGAAAAGAAGGAATAGTGTGTATTTTTCGTTGGGGATTTCCTGGAATAAATCGTCGCATCTTCCTTCGATTCCTTATGAGAGATATCCAGTCAATCAGAATGGAAGTTAAAGAGGGTATTTATCCTCGTCGTGTCCTTTATATGGAAATCAGAGGCCAGGGAGCCATTCCCTTGACTCGTACCGATGAGAATTTTACTCCACGAGAAATTGAACAAAAAGCTGCTGAATCGGCCTATTTCTTGCGTGTACCAATTGAAGTATTTTGAAATGAACTGAAGAATGAATGCTTTCTCCGCATGAGGGAAGGAACTCAGGAATCCCCTTTTTAATATAACTGAAGTTTCTTCGGAACGTTTATTCGAGCAAAACATGTTCGATTCTATTTCCCCCGTTCCGTTGGTAATACCGTTGTGTTGTGGCCCATAGAATAAAGCAGGCGGACGAATACGGAACAACCATAATAAGAAGCTATTTTTATCCACCAAAACAAAAACTCTTTTTTTTACATATGGAACTAAACTCAATTCTTTCATACTAGTAACAAATCTAATAAGTATGTATTCATCACACATATCAGAACATTTCGGAATACAGTACAGAATTCATCTTTTTAGAACCAATATTTTGAATTGATACGTTAGATACAGATGGATCGTATCTCGTAAATTATCTCTCTTTCGTCAATCGATCTTTCTTTTTTTTTTTATCCTTTCTTTTGCTCCTTGATGACCAAACGATTGGATCTCTCATAACTATTCAATTTCTCTCTTGTTTTGCCACCCATTTCGGATTTCATCATCAATATTCTTCAGAAATATCCCCTCAATTATTCCTGGGCTGTGGGTAGCCAGTGAAACATTTCGAAATAATTGATTGATCCAGGGGGAGTTCTTTCGTCTCGAAATCCGAATAATATTCATTACTTCAAGTGGTTTTTCGGGCATTCATCGAAAGGAACAAATGAAGATACAATTGGTTCGAATTTGACCAATTGAGATACCTGGGAACTTGATTATTTCTTCATTCGAAACGGACCTTTATTCTATTTCTATATTCTTTCTAGATCCAAGGACTAAACAATTCAAAAAAAAAAAAGAAGGAATAGATCCGATCCATAGGTTCCATACCTTGTTATAGAACTCATGCTTCATAGAAATATCGGATCAGATAGAGTCGGCGAATGAAGCAGTTTCATTAACAATTTACAGAACAGATTAAAAGTGCCAAAAAAGAAAGCATTGACTCCCCTCCCATATCTTGCATCTATAGTCTTTTTGCCCTGGTGGATCTCTCTCTCATTTAATAAAAGTCTGGAACCTTTAGTTACTAATTGGTGGAATACAAGGCAATCCGAAACTTTTTTGAATGATATTCAAGAGAAGAACGTTCTAGAAAGATTCATAGAATTAGAACAACTATTCCTGTTGGACGAAATGATAAAGGAGTACCCGGAGACACAGATACAAAAGCTTCGTATAGGAATCCACAAAGAAACAATACAATTGGTCAAAATGCACAATGAAGATCATATCCATATAATTTTACATTTCTCGACAAATATAATCTGTTTTGCTATTCTAAGTGGTTATTCTATTCTGGGTAATGAAGAACTTGTCATTCTTAATTCTTGGGTTCAGGAATTCCTCTATAACTTAAGCGACACAATAAAAGCTTTTTCTATTCTTTTATTAACTGATTTATGTATCGGATTCCACTCGCCCCATGGTTGGGAACTAATGATTGGTTCGGTCTACAAAGATTTTGGATTTGCTCATAACAATCAAATTATATCTGGTCTTGTTTCCACTTTTCCAGTCATTCTAGATACAATTTTGAAATATTGGATCTTCCATTATTTAAATCGTGTATCTCCTTCACTTGTAGTGGTTTATCATTCAATGAATGAATGAAGAACTCATTTGATCTGCCGATATCAATCAAATCCGAATGTTACTTCGTACATAAACAAACCATTTTTAATCTGACTCACTCTTTATACTTCTACCCGTCTAAGGGATTCCCCCTCCAGTACAATGGCAGAATCGTGGATAGGGAACTATACTAGCTACCTACCTAATTTATTGTAGAAATTTCCGGGATCAATAATTGGACCATGCAAAATAGAAAGACCTTTTCTTGGGTAAAGGAACAGATGACTCGATTCATTTCCGTATCGATCATGATATATGTCATAACTCGGACATCTATTTCAAATGCATATCCCATTTTTGCGCAGCAGGGTTATGAAAATCCACGAGAAGCAACTGGGCGTATTGTATGCGCCAATTGCCATTTAGCTAATAAGCCCGTGGATATTGAGGTTCCACAAGCTGTGCTTCCTGATACTGTATTTGAAGCAGTTGTTAGAATCCCTTATGATATGCAACTGAAACAAGTTCTTGCTAATGGGAAAAAGGGGGCTTTGAATGTGGGGGCTGTTCTTATTTTACCCGAGGGATTCGAATTAGCTCCCCCCGATCGTATTTCTCCCGAGATGAAAGAAAAGATAGGCAATCTGTCTTTTCAGAGTTATCGCCCCACTAAAAGAAATATTCTTGTGGTAGGTCCTGTTCCTGGTCAGAAATATAGTGAAATCGTCTTTCCCATTCTTTCCCCGGACCCTGCTACTAAGAAAGACGTTCACTTCTTAAAGTATCCCATATATGTAGGTGGGAACAGGGGAAGAGGTCAGATTTATCCCGATGGGAACAAGAGTAACAATACAGTCTATAATGCTACAGCAGCAGGTATAGTAAGCAGAATAGTACGTAAAGAAAAAGGGGGGTATGAAATAACCATAGCTGACGCATCGGATGGACACCAAGTGGTTGATATTATACCTCCAGGACCAGAACTTCTTGTTTCAGAGGGTGAATCTATCAAGCTTGATCAACCATTAACGAGTAATCCCAATGTGGGTGGATTTGGTCAGGGAGATGCAGAAATAGTACTTCAAGATCCATTACGTGTCCAAGGTTTGTTGTTCTTCTTGGCATCTGTTATTCTGGCACAAATCTTTTTGGTTCTAAAAAAGAAACAGTTTGAGAAGGTTCAATTGTCCGAAATGAATTTCTAGATCCACGGATTCATCAAGCTGGTAAAAAGAGCCGAATTGTTGTGATCGATGCAATTATGTATGATTCAAAAAAATCATGGAAAATGTTTTGCTTGCTTTGTTTCTACTGTTTTTCTGCGAGATGCCAGAAATTGCTTGTATCCCATTCCTAGCAATAGTATGTATATTGTGAAGAAGACTACTTGATCCCCCCTTCTTTTTTTCAATCAAAATGGGAGTGTTGTGACTATGTTAGGCCTCCCATTGGCAGATTGTAAATGCCATGTAATGCATCAATAGTTTTTTTGTACCTAATAGAATCGAATTCTAATAGATAATAGGCATAAGTAGGAGTAGAATACACGCGGATAAATGAAAGGAACAAATGATTCTAGGAGGGATTACTCGTCTTCCTAATCTTCCACACAAGAAAAGGGTGGAAAATTCCTTTTCTTGTGTGGAAATAATAATGATTCTTGATCCTGTTCGTCAAAGATTACTATTTATTTGATTTTCCAGTTCTATCGGAACTCGTTTGTTTCGATTCATAAGAAGTAGTGGACAAACAAAAAAAGGGGTGGGAGTAACTTACTGAGCAAATAAAACTTCTTCAATGAACTTATAAAAAAAGTAAAAAA